CGAGGATGTTATCCCATTTTTAAATTAGTTTATTCTGCAGCAGCAAATGCTAGTCACAATAAGGGTTTCAAAGAAACCAATTTAGTCATTAGTAAAGCTGAAGTGAACCAAGGAAATACTGTGAAAAAATTAAAACCTCGTGCCCGAGGACGAAGTTACCCCATAAAAAGATCCACTTGTCATATAACTATCGTATTGGAAGATATATTGGTCTATCAACAATATAAAGAATATTTAATGTATTTAAAAAAACCTGGATGCAGCAATGAAAATATAAATCTAACATGTTATGATACATATAATAGTGGAGGCCTATGGGACAAAAAATAAATCCACTTGGTTTCAGACTTGGTACAACCCAAAGTCATCATTCTCTTTGGTTTGCACAACCAAAAAAGTATTCTGAAGGTTTAGAAGAAGATAAAAAAATACGAGACTGTATTAAAAATTATGTCCAAAAAAATATAAGAATATCCTCTGGTATGGAGGGAATTGCACGTATCGAAATTCAAAAAAGAATCGATCTCATTCAGATAATAATCTATATGGGATTTCCTAAATTATTAATTGAAGATAAACCCCGAAGAGTCGAAGAATTACAGATGAATGTTCAAAAAGAACTTAATTGTGTCAATAGAAAACTAAACATTGCTATTACCAGAATTTCCAATCCGTACGGGCATCCTAATATTCTTGCAGAATTTATAGCTGGCCAATTAAAAAATCGCGTTTCTTTTCGAAAAGCAATGAAAAAAGCTATTGAATTAACTGAACAGGCGAATACAAAAGGAATTCAAGTACAAATTGCAGGGCGTATCGACGGAAAAGAAATTGCACGTGTTGAATGGATCAGAGAAGGCAGAGTTCCTTTACAAACAATTGAAGCTAAAATTGATTATTGTTCCTATACAGTTCGAACTATTTATGGGGTCTTAGGAATAAAAATTTGGATATTCATAGACGAAGAGTAAAAAAACTTTATTTGTCTTTACATTTTATCCAAGGATAAAAAACTAAAACTATGTAGTATAACACTACACAGCAATAAAAAAAAATGCAGTCTTCTTTTTTTTTGTTTAAGAAATAAATAAGCAATTCTATAAGGTTTAATAAAAATTTCCATCAAAACTCTAATTGCTATGCTTAGTGTGTGACTCGTTAGTTTAGGATTCGATTAGATAAAAAAAAATAACTTACCTATAAGAGCAACAAATAACTATGAGCATTAATAAAAACCCTAAGCAACTCATTGCTTTGCATTATCTGGATCCAAAAAAATCAGTCAAGATATGATAGACTGATCATATCATTGTAGCAACTGAATTTTTTTTTACAAAAACACAAAGAATAATGAAATATGATTATAAGTTATGAAAGGTAATCGAAAAGTATGCGGATAAATGGAAGGATGAAAGAAAGAGAGAAAAAACTTAATATTAATGATATATGATTCCAATTTGGAAAGTCTATGAGGTCACTGTAAGAAAAACAATGTAATAAAGCATGAATACAGATTCATTCATAATAATTTAATAAATCTGTTCTGAAAACAAAAAATTAAGAGCCTTGAGCCAATAAAAACTGAGAAAATTGACTCAAAAACAAATTAAAAAATGAAATTAAAAATTTCATGTAAGAGCTCCATTGTAGAAAATTCGGGCCTAATGATTAATCAAGAAGCGATGGGAACGACGGAACCCATGAATATAGAGGATTCTATTGAAAAACAAATCTTAGTAATTCATTGGACAGGATGGCGGAATAAACCATAAACTTTATTATCTATTCTTTTTTTGATTCTGAGACCTCGTGGGATAAACATCAAACTTAAATAGATATTGAAAGAGTAAATATTCGCCGGCGAATATTACTTTTTTTAAAAAAAAAAAAAAGTAATAAAATAAGAAAAAAAAACAGAAAAAGATAAAATTAAGGATTTGTTAGAATATTCTAACTCTAACAAAAACGACATTCGATATGATGATATTACGTTATTTTTAAATAAATAGAAATAGAATTCATCTTGGATTCCGTTTTGAAAAAGACATACACAAATTTATAAGAGATCAGATTAAATTTCAAAAAAGACCATGATTTATAGGATTAATCATTAACTACATCTATATCTTAATACAAACTTTTTTAGTACTTTTATTCGCGAGGAGCTGGATGAGAAGAAACTCTCACGTTCAGTTCTGTAGTAGAGATGGAATTTATAATTTAGAAAAAACCCATCAACTATAACCCAAAAAGAACCAGATTTCGTAAACAACATCGGGGAAGACTAAAGGGAATATCTTCTCGTGGGAATCGTATTTGTTTTGGCAGATATGCTCTTCAAACACTTGAACCCGCTTGGATCACATCTAGACAAATAGAAGCAGGACGACGAGCAATGTCACGAAATGTACGACGTGGGGGAAAAATTTGGGTACGTATATTTCCAGACAAACCAGTTACAGTAAGACCCGCGGAAACGCGTATGGGTTCTGGGAAAGGATCCCCAGAGTATTGGGTAGCTGTGGTTAAACCGGGTAAAATCCTTTATGAAATGGGTGGTGTACCCGAAAGTATAGCCAGAAAAGCTATTTCAATAGCGGCATCAAAAATGCCGATAAAAACCCAATTCATTATTTCTGAATAGGAATATAGAATGAAAAGGCTAAATAACTTTTAAGGATAAGAAGATTATCGGTTTTATTTTTTTGACAAACAATATTTTTTTACTTTGTCCTTTGCATTAAAAGAAGAGATACAAAAAAATGATATGATTCAACCACAAACCTATTTGAATGTAGCAGACAACAGCGGGGCTCGAGAATTGATGTGTATTCGAATAATAGGAGCTAGTAATCGCCGATATGCTCATATTGGTGACGTTATTGTTGCTGTAATCAAGGAAGCAATACCAAATACTCCTCTAGAAAGATCAGAAGTGATCAGAGCTGTAATTGTACGTACTTGTAAAGAACTCAAACGTAACAACGGGACGATAATACGATATGATGACAATGCCGCAGTTGTCATTGATCAAGAAGGGAATCCAAAAGGAACTCGAGTTTTTGGGGCGATCCCGCGGGAATTGAGACAATTAAACTTTACTAAAATAGTTTCATTAGCTCCTGAGGTCTTATAAGACCTAAATATCGATAGTTAGTATAGGATTAAAAAAAAGGTATTGAAATAAAATTAATTAATCGATTGTGTATCACGCATATACCCTTAATAATAAACAATTAATAATTTAATTCATATATTAATATATAATTCGTCTATATCTATATATAAATAAAATATATAGAACATGTTGATTATATGAAAATTATAGAACAATAAGTAAGGAATTTTAACTTATCATGGGGAAAGACACTATTGCTGATATAATAACCTCTATACGAAATGCTGACATGAATAGAAAAGGGACAGTTCGGATAGGGTCGACTAACATCACCGAAAGTATTGTTAAAATACTTTTACGAGAGGGTTTTATCGAAAACGTACGGAAACATCGCGAAAACAATCAATATTTTTTGATTTTAACCCTAAAACATAGACGAAATAAAAAAGAATTCTATAAAACTATTTTAAATTTAAAGAGAATAAGTCGACCGGGCCTACGAATCTATTCGAACTCTCAACGAATTCCGCGGATTTTAGGCGGAATAGGAATTGTAATCCTTTCGACTTCTCAAGGTATAATGACAGACCGAGAAGCTCGGCTAAAAAGAATTGGCGGAGAAATTTTGTGTTATATATGGTAATCCTTCTAATATAAAATTTGGATATCCGTAACTTAACATTTGTGAAAAAAGGGGGGTTGTGTAATACCACCCCTGCTAAAAAAAGTTTAGGATGTTTTACCTCGAATGAAATTAAAGAAAAAAATGAATTAATGAAAGTTTTCTTTCTGAATCACTTCCGAACGGCATGGTTCGATTTTGTTTAGATACTAAAGATTTGTTTGCTTTTAGGTCGTGCGTCTCAAAGGATTAGACATATTTCTTTTTGTATAGGTATACCTTTAGGAGAAAAAAGTAAAAATTTTAGCAAGTTCTTAGGTATAAGTTAATCAGGGGACAGCCGCTTTATAGACTCCATAACAAGGATTCAAAAGAGTAAGTGGTTTTTTCAATTTAAACATTCCTTTCACGAAGATACAATTCAAGATTCAAAAATATCAAGAAACCTTTTTTAGTCCAACAATAAGTATATTCACAGAATTAAGGAATAACAACTATGAAAATAAGGGCTTCCGTTCGTAAAATTTGTGAAAAGTGTCGACTAATCCGTAGGAGGGGACGAATTATAGTAATTTGTTCCAACCCGAGGCATAAACAAAGACAAGGATAATCTTACTAAAGGAAATAAAGTAAAGGAAAGGGCACTTCCAAGGAGCTGGAAAAAAAAGTCCGTTTTGACATGAAATGGATATATCCATATATTTCTTGTGAAATGAAAAAATATGGCAAAACCTATATTAAGAATTGGTTCACGTAAAAATACACGTAGTGGTTCACGTAAAAATGTACGTAGAATACCAAAGGGAGTTATTCATGTTCAAGCAAGTTTCAACAATACCATTGTGACCGTTACAGATGTACGGGGTCGGGTGATTTCTTGGTCCTCCGCGGGTACTTGTGGATTCAGGGGTACAAGAAGAGGAACACCTTTTGCTGCTCAAACCGCAGCAGGAAATGCTATTCGAGCAGTAGTGGATCAAGGTATGCAACGAGCTGAGGTAAGGATAAAAGGCCCTGGACTGGGAAGAGATGCAGCATTACGAGCTATTCGTAGAAGCGGTATACTTTTAAGTTTCGTACGAGATGTAACCCCTATGCCACATAATGGTTGTAGACCCCCTAAAAAAAGACGTGTATAGAACTAAATAAAGGCTGAAGGGGTTTTCAAGAGAAATAAACGATTCAATGATCTGATCAAATAAAATTACTATGGTTCGAGAGAAAGTCAAAGTATCTACTCGGACACTACAGTGGAAGTGT